AAATATAAAAATTACATTAATGTAAAAACACATTTTAAGTTAAAAATTTATTTCCTAGGGTCTTAGTCCTGTTTCCGGGGGTTTACAGGAGTGTTAAGGATCTTAGGGGTTTAGGGGGGTAGGGGGGTTTAATAACGTTTACTTACTTCCAGAGGTTCCTAATTCAGGGGGATGTTTCGGTAGAACAAGTATGTACTTATGCCCTAGAAATCAGTTATGAAATTATTTACAGGAATTATCCTCCTACATTTTACATTTCCATTCTTCCATACACAAAATATGTGTTCCACTTCCATTTTATGGGCCTTTCTTACACTGTGAGATGCTATCGAAAAGGAAAAAGATAAAAAAACCCCTTACCCTCTGGAATTAATGCTAGGCTTGCTGGGTAACGAATTTTCTGTTTGACAACATTAACTTATGCAAGCGTTAATCAGAATATGGGGGTTCAATAATTGTGTGTTCTTGAAATAGGAACCAAATGCCAGGAATAGTTCATCAATGAGCGACCCCCACATGTTTATGCCTTCCATATCAATAACCGTATGTATACAAATTGCCATTATAGATCGTCTCTTACTGCGCAAACTATTTGTTATGGACTTAGTGTCAAATAAAAGACTATGTTTAATATGTTAATTAAATTACTAAAGCAACGGTAATAACTATTGAAAGTCATTAAATTGGTATACTTAATTTTGATAGCTTACTTTAAAGCTTCATGATTATATTACTAAAAAAGAATGGTTGAACCCTATATATGCTCGTATAACATATAAATGTATATATATAAATAAATGTATATATATAAATAAATGTATATATATAAATAAATGTATATATATAAATAAATGTATATATATAAATAAATGTATATATATAAATAAATAAATTAAGAAATATTACTGTGAAAGTCAAAGAGTAGTTTAACTTAGAATTCTAGCTTTGGGGGCTAGAGATAGGGGTTAAAATCCCTTCTCTTTGAAGTACAAGGGGAGGCTTCAACTCCCGGCCTCCGGTTTACAAGACCGGCGTTCTTGGCTTCTGAACTACTAGTACATTGTCATTCAAAGATTTTGTTTTCTACTCAGCCTGCTGCTGGTATTAAAAACAGGAAGAGTGAGAAGTAAAGGGCGGATGCGATTTGTCCAATAATAATGAAGGGGTGTTCTACAGGTATACCCCCAATTCAAGTTAGGATGACTACGTCGGCAATTAGAGTTCAAAATAGGAATTGGCTTAGGGGGCGGAAAGTTAGGGCCCGTTGTTTAGAGGTGTGAAGAACTGGAACTAATATGAGGATTAGAATCGAAGCTAGTAGTGCTAATACCCCTCCTAGTTTGTTTGGGATTGATCGGAGAATAGCATAGGCAAATAGGAAATATCATTCAGGTTTAATATGAGGAGGGGTGACGAGGGGGTTAGCAGGGGTGAAGTTATCCGGATCTCCTAAGAGGTTAGGAGAGAATAGTGCAAGAGATGTGAGGGCAATGAGTAGGGCTGCAAAACCTAGTAGGTCTTTATAAGAGAAGTAAGGATGAAAGGAAATTTTATCTGCGTCAGAATTGAGGCCGAGGGGGTTGTTTGAGCCTGTTTCATGAAGAAATAAAAGGTGAAGTATAGTAGCGGCTGCAATAACGAAGGGGAATAGAAAATGGAATGCAAAGAAGCGAGTAAGGGTGGCGTTATCTACGGAGAACCCTCCTCAAATTCATTGAACTAAGGTGTTACCGATATAGGGGATAGCGGATAGAAGGTTAGTAATAACGGTGGCACCTCAAAAGGATATTTGTCCTCATGGGAGGACGTAACCAACGAAAGCGGTTATTATTACTAGTAGGAGGAGGATAACTCCAATATTTCAAGTCTCTTTGTAAAGATAAGAGCCGTAGTAAAGGCCCCGTCCAATATGGGCGTAAATACAGATGAAGAAGAAGGAGGCTCCGTTGGCGTGCATGTTACGAATAAGTCAACCATAGTTAACATCTCGGCAAATATGTGCAACGGATGAAAAGGCTGTGGCAATATCTGATGTGTAATGTATAGCTAAAAACAGGCCTGTGAGAATTTGGGCAATAAGGCAGAGTCCGAGTAGTGAACCAAAATTTCATCAGACTGAAATGTTGGAGGGGGCAGGGAGATCAACTAGTGCATCGTTTGCGACTTTTAGAAGGGGGTGTGTTTTACGTAGGCTGGCCATTGATAGGGTTTTTGTAGTTGAAATACAACGATGGTTTTTCAAGCCATTGGTCCTGGTTAGAATCCTGGCAGAAATTATGTCTTTCATTATCATTTGTCTTTTGATTTGTTGAGTCGTAGGGGCGATCGCGGTTGCTTCTAATCCTTCTCCCTTTTTTGGTGCGCTTGGGCTGGTTGTGGTGGCGGGAGTAGGATGTGGAGTTCTTGTGGCATATGGAAGCCCTTTCTTAGCTTTGATCCTTTTTTTAATTTATTTAGGTGGTATATTAGTTGTATTTGCATATTCTGCAGCTTTAGCTGCAGAGCCCTATCCTGAAACTTGGTTAAATTCAGCAGTCGTGGTTTATATGTGTTGTTACACGGTTGTTGTATTAGTAGGAGTTAGTATGTTATGGGAGGAGTGAGCAGGGGTTTTCTTTGAATCAGCTGATGGATGAGAGCCTTTTGATGTTTTTCGTGGTGATATTGGGGGTGTGGCTGTGATATATTCTGGAGGAGGATGAATGTTGGTTGTTGGGGCCGGAGTTCTTCTTTTAACGTTGTTTGTGGTGTTAGAGTTGACTCGGGGGTTGAGTCGAGGGACTCTTCGGACTATTTAAATAAGGAAGATTAACGAGGTTAACATAAGGGTGAGGAAGAAGAAAATTAGGTAGGTTTTTACTAGGCCTCGTTGAGTGTTACTTGTTGAAGTGATAAGGGGGATGTTGAGTTTGGTTGCGGCCTTGGGTCCTGTTTTTTCTAATCAGGTTTGGTCCACTATTTGGCTGGCAATGGATTGACCTATACCTATGCTTATTGCAGGGGGGAATCGGTGTATGACTATTGGGAAGAAACCAAGTATATTAGAGAAGCGAAATGTAGGGTGGTAAGGGGTGGGCTTGAATTGTTTACTTGTTAAGGATGCAAGTTCTAGGGCAATTAGTAAGCCTAGAATAGTTACGATTAGGGCAGCTAGTTTAAGCATAGGAGGTATTGATATCACGGGTGTTTTTAGTGGGAGCAGATTAGAGGTAATTAGAAGACCGGCTACAATGCTCCCTCAAGCTAGTCGTTTGATAGGATTGATAACTGCAGGGTTATTCTCGTTGATGGGGGAGAATACGTTAAAACGGGGGTGTCCTATCGAGACGAAAAAGACAATGCGTAAACTATAGATGGCTGTGAAGGAAGTGGCCAGGAGAGTTAAGGTAAGGGCCCAGGCGTTTAGGTATGAGGTGTTAAGTGCCTCAATGATAGCATCTTTGGAGAAGAAGCCTGCTAGGAAGGGAGTGCCTGTGAGGGCTAGGCTTCCAATAGTGAGGCAGGAGGAGGTAAAGGGAGCAAGACGGTGCATGCCGCCTATTTTTCGAATATCTTGCTCGTCGTTAAGGCTGTGGATAATGGAACCAGAACATAGGAAAAGCATTGCTTTGAAGAAAGCGTGAGTGCAGATGTGAAGAAATGCTAGTTGGGGTTGGTTTAGTCCAATTGTTACCATTATTAGGCCTAGTTGGCTTGATGTTGAAAATGCAATGATTTTTTTAATGTCATTTTGGGTTAGGGCGCATGTAGCTGTAAATAATGTAGTAAGGGCCCCAAGACATAGGCAGGTAGTAAGGGCGGTGGGATTGTTTTCTAAAAGGGGGCTCATACGTACTAAAAGGAAGATACCTGCAACAACTATAGTGCTGGAGTGGAGTAAGGCAGATACTGGTGTGGGTCCTTCTATAGCAGCGGGGAGTCAGGGGTGTAGTCCAAATTGGGCGGATTTGCCCGTGGCGGCTACGATTAGGCCGAGGAGGGGGTAGGTGAGATCAAAGTTTTTAGCGGTTGTAAAGATTTGTTGTAATTCTCATGAATTGAGGTGGATCACCATCCAGGCTATTGCGAAAATTAAGCCGACATCTCCTACTCGGTTATAGATAACTGCTTGTAAAGCAGCGGTGTTGGCATCTGTTCGACCGTGTCATCAACCAATGAGAAGGAAGGATATAATTCCTACTCCCTCTCATCCAATGAAGAGTTGAAATAGGTTGTTTGCTGTGACTAGAATAATCATTGCGATTAAGAAGATTAAAAGGTACTTAAAAAATCGGTTTATGTTGGGATCGGAGTGTATATATCAGGATGCAAATTCTAGGATTGATCATGTAACGTATAGGGCAACGGGTGTAAATATGATGGAATAGTGGTCGAATTTTAAACTGATGTTAATGTCGAAAGTTGATGTAGTTATTCAGTTTCATGAGGTGATCACGGTCTCTGCTCCCTGACTAAGGAATAAAAAGAGAGGGAGAAGGCTAACAAAGAAGGCTAGTTTTACTGCTGTTTTTACGTGTATAAGGGCTCAGTCTTCTTTTTGAGGGAGGGGATTAAGGGTTGTCAGGACGGGGTAGATAAGTAGAGAAAAAATAATAATCAAGCTTGAGGTTATTGTAATGGAGGTAGTGAGCATAGCTACTACTTGGAGTTGCACCAAGAGTTTTTGGTTCCTAAGACCAACGGATGAACTATTATCCTTTAGGAGCAGTGTTTGTGAGGATAGCCCCGGAGTTCAACCGAGGTGATGAAGTTTAGCAGAATTCATCTGTTGAGCGAACCTTCCTTGGTGGATAAGGGGATTTCAACCCCTGTTTTTAGAATCACAATCTAACGTTCTTTACTAAACTATATCTACAGCCAGCTCAGCCTCAAATTAGTTGGGGTTTAAGGATAAGGAGGAGAAGCGGTAAGAGATGGAGGGTTATGAGGAGATGTTCTCGTGAGTGGGAGGGGTCAAGACCTAGAATGTGTGAAGGGAGGGGTCCTCGCTGAGTTATTAAGAATATGTAGAGAGAGTAGCTTGCGGTAATAAGAGTGCCTCCCCCAGTCAGCAGGATTGTTCATCAGGATCAGTTGAATAGAGAGGTAATGATTATTAGCTCACCTATTAGGTTAGGGAGTGGGGGAAGTGCGAGGTTAGCAAGACTAGCGATAAACCATCAGGCTGTTATTAAGGGGAGAATGATTTGTAGGCCTCGTGCTAGAAGTATAGTTCGACTGTGTGTTCGTTCGTAGTTTGTATTAGCTAAGCAGAATAGTGCGGAAGACGTTAGTCCGTGGGCAATTATAAGAATCAAGGCCCCTGTAAACCCTCAGGGGGTTTGAATTAGGATTCCGCCCACTACTAAACCCATATGACTAACTGAGGAGTATGCAATTAGAGATTTTAGGTCGGTTTGGCGAAGACAAATTGAGCCTGTTATAATGACGCCCCATAATGCAAAGATAAGAAAGGGGTAACTTAGGTCTTTGGTGAGGGGGTCTAGTATAACAATTATTCGTATTATTCCGTAACCTCCTAGTTTTAAAAGAACTGCAGCAAGTACTATTGATCCTGCAATGGGGGCTTCAACGTGTGCTTTAGGAAGTCAAAGGTGTACGCCATATAGTGGTATTTTGACAAGAAATGCTAGTAAGCAGCCCGCTCATCATAGCTTGTCGGTGTAGGATGAGAGATGGAGAGGGGAAGAGAATGGTAGAGTAAGTAGGGAGAGAGTTCCAGTGTGATTTTGCAGGAGCAGGAGGGCAACAAGTAAGGGAAGAGAGCCTGCTAGGGTGTAGAATAGGAAGTAAACACCTGCATTAAGGCGTTCTGTTTGATTCCCTCAGCGGGTGATAAGGATTAAGGTAGGGATAAGGGTTGCTTCAAATATAATGTAAAATATAATTATTTCGGTTGCGCCGAAAGCTATGATGAGGAAGATTTGAAGGGATGTTAGTAGTGAGATATATATACGTTGACGATTGATTGGTTCTATTGCTGTGTGGTTTTGGCTTGCTAGGATTATTAGGGGAAGGAGTCAGCATGTAAGGACCAATAAAGGTGTAGATAAGGGGTCTGTAGCTATGGATAGGTTTAGGGTGGATCAGCCTGTTTCTGTTGCGTGTTTTAATCATGAAAGGCTGACCAGAGCAATCAATATACTATGGGCAAGGCTTGTGGGTCAGAGTCATTTGGTTGGGGTTAATCAAACAGTTGGGATGAGTATTAGGGTAGGAATGAGGACTTTTAGCATTGTAGAAGGTTAAGGTTTTGAAGATGATCGGTTCCGTGAGTGCGGGCTGTTGCTACTAGTAGAGCGAGTCCTGCGCTTGCTTCACAAGCTGAGAAAGCTAATAGAAGTATAGGGGCTGTGCAAAGGCTTGTGGAGTTTAATTGGGCGGCTCAAAGGGAGAGGGCAATGAATAGGGATAGTATTATGCCTTCTAAACATAGGAGGGCAGAGAGGAGGTGGGTTCGGTGGAATGCTAGGCCTGTTAGGCTTAAAATAAAAGCGGATGAAAAGGCAAAGTGCACAGGAGTCATTAGGTGGTTATGGGGTCTAACCATAAGCGCTTGAGCCGAAATCAAATGTTTTTATTAAACTAACCACTTATTCGGCTCATTCCAGTCCTCCTTGAAGTCACTCGTAGATTAGGCCTAGAGTGAGAAGAATCAAAACGATAGAGGCTCACAGAAAGGTGAGTGTTGGGGATGTCAACTGATCTCCTCAAGGGAGTGGCAGTAAAAGGGCAATTTCTAAGTCGAATAGAAGGAATAAAATGGCAACGAGAAAAAATCGCAGGGAGAATGGAAGTCGGGCTGTTCCTAGAGGGTCAAAGCCGCATTCGTAAGGAGATAGTTTTTCATGGTCTGGATTTATCAGAGGAAGTCAGAAGGATAGGATGGCTAGGGCGGCGGATAGGATAAGAGCAATGGTAATAACAGTTAAGACTAAATTCATTATCTTTCCTTGGGTTTTAACCAAGACCGGGTGATTGGAAGTCACTTATACTTATTTTAATACTAGAAAGATTAGGAGCCTCATCAATAGATGGAGATGTATAGGAAAAGTCAGACGACGTCTACAAAGTGTCAGTATCAGGCGGCTGCCTCGAATCCGAAATGGTGTTCAGATGTAAAGTGGTATTGAATTTGTCGAAGTAAGCATACGGCTAGGAAAGTGGAACCAATAATGACGTGTAGGCCGTGGAAGCCGGTGGCTACAAAGAAGGTTGAGCCATAGACGCCATCTGCAATTGTGAAAGGGGCTTCATAGTATTCTAGGGCTTGAAGAAATGTGAAGTAAAAGCCTAGAAGGATTGTTAGAGTGAGTGATTGAATAGCTTGTTTTCGCTCTCGCTCTATAATGCTATGGTGAGCCCAGGTTACTGTTACCCCTGATGCAAGGAGAACGGCTGTGTTGAGGAGGGGGACTTCGAAGGGGTCTAGGGTGGAGATGCCTGTTGGGGGTCAGCAACCCCCTAGTTCGGGGGTAGGAGCGAGGCTTGAGTGATAGAAAGCTCAGAAAAAGCCTAAAAAGAAGAAAACTTCTGACGTGATGAAGAGAATTATACCATATCGAAGCCCTTTTTGTACAGGGGGTGTATGGTGACCTTGAAATGTACCTTCTCGGATAATGTCTCGTCATCATTGGTATATTGTCAAAAGGAGAAGAACTGTACCTAAAACAATGAGTGTTGTGGAGTGGAAGTGAAACCAAATTGCAAGTCCTGATGTTATTAGTAGAGCAGCGATTGCGCCTGTTAGGGGTCAAGGGCTCGGGTCAACTATATGATATGCGTGTGCTTGATGTGCCATTAAATGTTTTCTTGTAAGTAAAGTGTTAGTAATAGTACAAATACATAAGCTTGAATTATTGCTACAGCGACTTCTAGCAGTGTTAAAAGAACTAAGACTGTTGTTGTAAGGATGGCCACAGTTGGTATGAGTGGTAGGAGTACGAATGCAGCTGTGGAAATTAATTGAATAAGTAGGTGTCCAGCTGTTAGGTTTGCAGTTAGTCGTACGCCAAGTGCCAGGGGACGAATAAACAGGCTAATTGTTTCGATAATGACGAGTATTGGAATTAGAAGGACAGGGGTGCCTTCTGGTAGGAGGTGTCCTAGTGCATGGTTTGGTTGATTTCGTATTCCAATAATAACGGTAGCTAGCCAGAGGGGAACTGCAAATCCTAAGTTAAGGGATAGTTGAGCGGTAGGGGTGAATGTATAAGGTAGGAGTCCGAGCATGTTCAGTGAAATTAAAAAGAGTATCAAAGAGGCCAAAAGGGTAGCTCACTTGTGTCCGCCGACGTTTAGAGGTAGAAGTAGTTGATGGGTAAAGCGGTTAATGAAGGCGCTTTGTAGTGTTAGTAGTCGGTTGCTTAATCATCGGGTTGTAGTTGAAGGAAATAGTATAGAAGGAAAGATAAGTGCTAATGCAATTAGAGGAATACCTAAATAAGTTGTACTTATAAACTGATCAAAAAAACTTACACTCAGGGTCAGCTTCAAGAGGCCATTTCTAGCTTTTTAACCTTTAAGGAGGAGGGTTGGTATGGGAAAGTATGTGCTGTTACTTTTTTGGGGAAGAAAATTAGGAAAACTATTCAAGCAAAGAGCAGTGTAGCAAATCAGGGTAGTGGTAGAAGTTGGGGCATGTCGCTGAGGGTGGTCGGTAGTCACCAATGTCTAGCTTAAAAGGCTAGTGCTACTCCTTGTTTAGCTTCTTAGCGAGGCGTCTTGAAGTATAAATGAGGATCAGTTTTCAAAGTGTTCTAGGGGAACGACTTCTACTACAATTGGTATAAAACTATGGTTTGCACCGCAAATTTCTGAGCATTGTCCATAGAATACTCCCGGTCGGGATGTGACGAAGGCTGTTTGGTTTAGACGGCCCGGAACGGCGTCTATTTTGATACCAAGGGCCGGTACTGCTCATGAGTGAAGGACATCTTCGGCAGAGACTAGTACTCGGACTGGGGAGTCTAAAGGAACTACTATTCGGTGGTCAGCTTCTAGTAAGCGGAATTGACCAGGGGTTAAGTCTTGTGTGGGGATTATGTACGAGTCAAATCCAAGGTCTTCATAATCAGTGTATTCATAGCTTCAGTACCATTGGTGGCCCATAGCTTTGATTGTGATGTGTGGGTCATTAATTTCATCTATTAAATAAAGAATACGAAGGGAGGGAAGTGCAATAAGAATAAGGATTACTGCTGGGAGAATTGTCCAAATAATTTCAATTTCTTGGGAGTCTAGGATGTATTTATTGGTTAGCTTAGTGGAAACTATGGCTACAATAATATAAAGAACAAGGGTGCTGATAAGAAAGACAATTATTAAAGCGTGATCGTGGAAGTGTAAGAGTTCTTCTATCACTGGTGAAGCTGCATCTTGTAAACCTAGTTGTGTGGGATGTGCCATTGGTGGTTTAAGACACGTGGGAGTTAAACCCACAAATACGCCTCGACAAGGCGGTGTAATATCAATTTTACTAGTGTCTTATAAAGAAAGTGACAGAACGGTTATGTGGTTGGCTTGAAACCATCATACGGGGGTTCAATTCCTCCCTTTCTCGTATTAATGGGATCGAATTTGAACGAATGCAGGCTCTTCAAAAGTGTGGTAAGGGGGAGGGCAGCCATGGAGCCATTCTACGTTGGTTGTAGTTAGTTCAACTGCAAGGACTTCACGTTTAGAAGCAAATGCTTCCCAAATAATGAAGAGAAATATGATTACGGCTACAAGTGAAATTATAGAGCCAATAGAGGAAACGGTGTTTCATAGGGTGTAGGCATCCGGGTAGTCTGAGTATCGACGGGGTATGCCAGCTAATCCTAGGAAATGTTGAGGGAAGAAGGTAAGGTTTACACCCGCAAATATAATGCCAAAGTGGATTTTTGTTCAGGTGCTGTGAAGAGTGTAGCCTGTAAATAGGGGGAATCAGTGTACGAAAGCAGCTACAATGGCAAACACGGCTCCTATTGAGAGTACATAGTGGAAGTGGGCAACTACATAGTATGTGTCATGTAGGACAATATCAAGTGAAGAGTTAGCTAAAACAATTCCTGTCAAACCACCTACTGTAAAGAGGAAAATAAAGCCAAGTGCTCATAACAGAGGGGTTTCTCATTTAATGGACCCCCCGTGGAGTGTTGCTAATCAGCTAAAGACTTTTACACCAGTAGGAATTGCAATAATTATGGTAGCTGATGTAAAGTAGGCACGCGTATCTACGTCTATACCGACTGTAAATATGTGATGTGCTCATACAATAAACCCAAGAAGGCCAATTGCTATTATGGCTCAGACCATTCCTATATAACCGAACGGTTCTTTTTTTCCGGAGTAGTATGCAACGATGTGGGAGATCATTCCGAAGCCGGGAAGAATTAGAATGTAGACCTCGGGGTGACCAAAGAATCAGAATAGGTGTTGGTAAAGAATAGGGTCTCCCCCTCCGGCTGGGTCAAAGAAGGTCGTATTAAGGTTACGATCTGTTAGTAGTATTGTAATGCCGGCGGCAAGAACAGGAAGAGAAAGGAGTAGAAGCACTGCTGTAATTAGTACTGCTCAAACAAATAGAGGTGTTTGGTATTGGGAAATGGCAGGTGGTTTCATGTTAATGATAGTTGTAATAAAGTTAATTGCACCCAGGATTGATGAGATTCCTGCTAAGTGTAATGAAAAGATTGTTAAGTCTACGGATGCACCTGCGTGGGCTAGGTTTCCGGCTAGAGGTGGGTAAACTGTTCAACCAGTACCAGCACCAGCTTCTACCCCAGAAGAAGCAAGGAGAAGCAGGAAGGAAGGGGGAAGTAGCCAGAAGCTTATATTATTCATTCGAGGGAATGCTATGTCTGGAGCACCAATTATAAGTGGGATGAGTCAGTTCCCAAAGCCACCAATTATGATTGGTATTACTATAAAAAAGATTATTACAAAAGCGTGTGCCGTAACAATTACATTATAGATCTGGTCGTCACCTAATAGAGCCCCTGGTTGGCTTAGCTCGGCTCGAATTAGTAGGCTTAGGGCTGTTCCTACTATGCCGGCTCAGGCACCAAATACAAGATAAAGGGTACCAATGTCTTTATGATTAGTCGAGAAAAATCAACGTGTAATGGCCACAGGTAAGATGGCTGAATGTTTAGGCGGTGGATTGTAGCCCCACGAACAGAGGTTTAATCCCTCTTTTTACCAAGCTCCGAGGTGTTTTTACATATTAGATTGCAAATCTAAAGAAGCAAGCTAGACGGTTGCCGGGGCTTACCCCCGCCCGGTTGTTATTTAATCGGGCGGGGGAAGCTAGATGGATGCTCGCTGGTTTGAGCGCTTAGCTGTTAACTAAGAGTTTGCAGGATCGAAGCCTGCCTGTCTAGAAGGCTTTAGCTTAATTAAAGTGTCTGTTTTGCATACAGAAGATGTGGGTTAGTGTCCTGCAAGTCTTATCAGGGGCTGGGAGATTTTCACTTCCGCTTAGGGCTTTGAAGGCTCTTGGTCTGATGCTAACCTAAGTCCCTATGACATGAATAGTACTATTATGGCAGGGGTGAGCGGGAGTAGGGAGATTGTTGCTGTGGTTAAGAGGGCAAGTGGAAGTGTTAGTTGTAGGGATGATAGGCGTCATGGAGCTGTGCCTGTTACATTATTGGGTGACATGGTGAGTGTTATGGCATAGGTTAGTCGCAGGTAAAAGTATAGGCTTAGTAGGGCGGTTAGTGCGGTTAGTGTGGCGAGGGGTGCTAGTTCTTGTTTGGTAAGTTCTTGAAGGATGAGTCATTTAGGTATGAAGCCTGTTAATGGTGGGAGACCCCCTAGTGATAGTAGAATGAGGGGGGTAAGGGTTGTTAGTGCAGGGGCTTTTGCTCAAGAGGTAGCAAGTATGTTGATGCTTGTTGATTTGTTTAGTTTGAATACAAGAAATGTTGAGGATGTTATGATTAAGTATATAATTAAGGTTAGGAGGGCTAGGGAGGGTGAGAATTGCAGGATTAAAATTATTCAGCCTAAATGGGCTGTGGAGGAGTATGCTAAAATTTTTCGGAGTTGTGTTTGGTTAAGTCCTCCTCAGCCGCCGACAAGGGTTGAGATAACACCAAGTGTAATTAGGATTGTGGGATTGGTGGGCTGAATTTGAAGAAACAGGGCAAAAGGTGCTAATTTTTGTCAGGTGGACAAGATGAGTCCTGTAATTAGGTCTAATCCTTGGAGTACCTCAGGCAACCATGTGTGTAAAGGAGCAAGGCCAATTTTTAAGGAGAGGGCGAGGATGACCAAGGTGGTTGGAAGGGGGTGTGATATTTGTAGAATATCTCATTGACCTGTTAGTCATGCGTTAGTGATGCTGGCGAATAGAAGGGTGGCTGCTCCTGTTGCTTGGGTAAGGAAATATTTTATAGTAGCTTCAACTGCTCGTGGGTGGTGTTGTTGAGCTATAAGGGGAAGGATGGCTAAGGTGTTAATTTCTAGGCCTATTCAGGCAAAGAATCAGTGAGAGCTTGTAAGTGTTATAGTGGTTCCCAGCCCAAGGCTGAATAGCAAGATGGTTAAGATGTAGGGGTTCATTAGTAAAGGCAGGATTTTAACCTGCGTGTTTGGGGTATGGGCCCAAGAGCTTGAATTAGCTGACCTTACTTAGGAAGTGGTGTAATGGAAGCACTAAGAGTTTTGATCTCTTCAGTTAGGGTTCGAGTCCCTTCTTTCTAAGGAGCTGGAAGGAGTTTAATCTTCATGATCCACTCTATCAAAGTGGCCCTTTACTTTCAGGCACAGTTCCGTGTCTAGGTTTGAGGGGGGAGCCCGGCTAATGCGATAGGAAGCGCGAGGTGTCAAATAACTAAAGCTAATGTAAGAGGGAGGAAGTTTTTTCAGATCAAGTGTATTAACTGGTCATATCGGAAGCGGGGATAGGAGGCTCGAACTCAAAGGAAGAGTAAGGAAAGAAGTGCTGCTTTAGTTATCAGGTTCGCAGTTGTTAATTCAGGGATAGTGGGAATGTGAGAAGCACCAAGGAAAAGGATAGCAGAGAGAGTGTTTATAAGGAGGATATTTGCGTATTCTGCCAAGAAAAATAGAGCGAAAGGGCCTCCTGCGTATTCTACGTTAAAACCTGAAACCAGCTCTGATTCTCCTTCGGTCAGGTCAAAGGGTGCTCGGTTAGTTTCAGCTAATGTGGAAATATATCATATTGCGGCTAGGGGCCAGGTTGGTAGTAGGAGTCAGACGGTTTCTTGGGCTGTGTTGAAAGTTTGCAGAGTAAAACCTCCAGTAAAGATGATTGCGTTTAGGAGAATTAATCCTAAACTTACTTCGTAAGAAATGGTTTGTGCTACGGCTCGTAGTGCGCCAATGAGGGCATATTTTGAGTTTGATGCTCAGCCAGAACCTAGGATGGAATATACTGCTAGGCTGGATAGTGCGAGAATAAAGAGAATTCCTAGGTTCAGGTCTAAGATTGGGTAGGGTATAGGGAGGGGAGCTCATAGGGTGAGGGCAAGAGTAAGAGCTAGTATAGGGGCAAGAAGAAATAGAATAGGGGAGGCAGTCGAGGGACGAACTGGTTCTTTAGTAAATAATTTTACCCCGTCAGCGATTGGTTGTAGTAGGCCATAAGGTCCAACGATATTAGGACCTTTTCGAAATTGTATATACCCTAGGACTTTTCGTTCTACTAGTGTAAGGAAAGCGACAGCTAGGAGAACAGGAACAATGTAAACTAGGGGGTTAATGATATGAGTAAAGAGTATTGAAATCATAGTTGGGGAGAGGATTTGAACCTCTGTACAAAGGGCTTAGGCCTTTTGCAATACAACCGGGCTCTGCCACTCCAACATGTCGTTTTCTCAGACAGAAGGGTTGACGCCCCCTTGCCTGATTTAGTTGCTTTCATTAGATGGGGGTGGGGCATGTTTTGGACATGGGCCCCCTCTTTTCGGTCCTTTCGTACTAGAAAAGGTCGTGGCATAGATAGAAACCGACCTGGATTACTCCGGTCTGAACTCAGATCACGTAGGACTTTAATCGTTGAACAAACGAACCCTTAATAGCGGCTGCACCATTAGGATGTCCTGATCCAACATCGAGGTCGTAAACCCCCTCGTCGATATGGACTCTAAGAGGAGATTGCGCTGTTATCCCTAGGGTAACTCGGTTCATTGATCGGCAGTTGCCGGATCTTATTGGTCAGAAGTTCTGTTAATTAGAGCTGTCACTCTTGATTGTGAATGTAGTACATTCGGTCCTTGCGGGGGTTTTATATTTCTCCGCGGTCGCCCCAACCAAAGACATTAGGGTAGGGATCAGTTTGTTCGTGCCCTATGTTCAGGGGGTGTTGGTGTTGATTTACCTTAGTGTCTAAAGCTCCATAGGGTCTTCTCGTCTTATGTGCTTATCCCCGCTTCTGCACGGGGAGATCAATTTCATTGACTTGAAAGAGGAGACAGTTAAGCCCTCGTTATGCCATTCATACAGGTCCCCATTTAAAAGACAAGTGATTGCGCTACCTTCGCACGGTCAGAATACCGCGGCCGTTAAACATATAGTCACAGGGCAGGCGGGACCTCTTATACTTTTAGTTTAGCAAGAGGCGATGTTTTTGGTAAACAGGCGAGGCCGAGTGTGTTTGCCGAGTTCCTTCTCTTTCTTTTAGTCTTTCCCTGAAAGCACACCTGTGTAGGAGTAACGGTTGCCTGTTTGGGTGTTTTTCTGGTTGTTTTGTTTGTAGCTCAGTTCCCTCTATTGTTTGGGTCCGTTAAGATTCGGTGGATTGTCCGTTTCCGATTTACACGTATGCAGGGAGAGGATCGTTAAGTCCTCTTATATACTGATTTTAGCAGGATCGCTCCCATGTTTGCATGGGATGGCCCAATGGAGTAAGGGGGGTGAGAAGTGGTGGTCGTAACTTGAGGCTTGATGATGGTGTGTTTGAGCTTTAACGCTTTTTGATGGGATGGCTGCTTTCAAGCCCACCCTGATTTGCGGCCTTAATTAATTATGATCTTTATCCTCCTGTAAAAGTTGTATCTTGTTTCTAAGGGGCTGTACCCCCTTAGACTAACTCCTTTGGTTTCTTGTGATATCTGTTGAGACAGATGGGGTTAGAGAATGAAGAAGCCAAGGGGCTGAACTTATATCCAGTTGTTGGGCAACCAGCTATGACTTGGTTCGGTAGGTTTATCACCTCTACTCAAAGGTCTTCCCACTCTTTTGCTACAGAGACGGGTTGGCCCTGTTGGTTAGGCTGCCTTGGAGTAGCTCACGAAGTTTCGGGTTGTCAAACTAAAGTGCTCTTTGCTTGGATTACACTGGCTAAATCATGATGCAAAAGGTACGAGTTGAAATCTCTGCTTTTTTAGGCTTCACTTGTTTGTTTCATTTAGTTTTTCAGCATTCCCTTGCGGTACTTTCTCTATCGCTCCGTAGTTCTTTTTCTGTCGCCCATACTAAAAGGGGAAAATGATTTGTTTATAGAGACATTAGTGTCTTTGGGTTTAGTTATTGTGTCTTGTTGTTCTTGGTCGGTCGGGCTAGCGAGTCGGTATCAGGAGAGCTGGGTTTGAACCGGCATTGCCTACGTGTAGGGAAGATGTTTTATCTTAAACTATCTCCTGAGTTTTGCCAAGTGCACCTTCCGGTACACTTACCATGTTACGACTTGCCTCCCCTTTGCTAGTAAGGGGTTTTAAGTTAAGTTGTGAATATTCGCTTGGGGAGAGTGACGGGCGGTGTGTGCGCGCTTCAGAGCCAGCTTCAGTAGAACACTCTATTTTCTGCTTACTGCTAAATCCTCCTTCTAGATACACGTTTCAGTGATATTATCCGTAATTCCCTGTTGTAGGGAATGTAGCCCATTTCTTCCCTTTCCATACGCTACACCTCGACCTGACGTTTTGGGTTGTACCAATTGTGCTTACTAAAGGGCCTTCATAGGGTAAGCTGACGACGGCGGTATATAGGCGGGGAGAGCAAGAAAAGGTGAGGTTGAACGGGGGTTATCGGTTTTAGAACAGGCTCCTCTAGGTGGGTCTAAAGCACCGCCAAGTCCTTTGGGTTTTAAGCTGCTGCTCGTAGTTCCCGGGCGGATAGTGGTTGTATAGGACTATCAATGTTTAGGGCAAAGCATAGTGGGGTATCTAATCCCAGTTTGTGCCTTGGCTTTCGTGGATTCAGGCGGAATAAAGCCACTTTCGTAGGTGTGCTTCTTACTTTCGAGTGCGTATAACAGCTTAGTAAGCCTTCGGCTTTAGTGTTTATCATCCCTTAACCACGCTTTACGCCGGAGCTTGTCAACTTGGGTCTCTCGTATAACCGCGGTAGCTGGCACGAGTTTTACCGGCCCTTTTAACCATAACTAAGTCAAGTTTACACTTATTAGCTTAATGTTTATCACTGCTGGATTCCCTTGGGGGTGTGGCTAAGCAAGGTGTCGTGGGCTATGGGGAATGTGCCTGATACCAGCTCCTTGTTCCCGAATGGGGAACTGTAGGGCATTCTCACGGGGGTGCGGATACTTGCATGTGTAAATCTGGTTAAAGCTGACAAGAAAGCCAGGACCAAGCTTTTGTGTTTCCGAGACACTTCTAGTGTCTATCTTAACATCTTCAGTGTTATGCTTTATTTTAAGCTACGATAAC